GGAGTTACTAAAATTCTGTCCATATTGTTACAAACATACGATTCACGGGGAGATAAAGAAATAGATTGAAGCAAGCACTTGCGCCCTTATCTTACAAGGAAAGGGAAAAATGACATTATATATATAACATATTTAACATAGTTAAAGATAATTATAAACAAACCAAATCCTATTTATTTATTCTAATTAGAGATCCGGCTGAAATAGGATTTTAGGGATAAGAAATAAACTAACCAAACCATGGATAAATCCAAGCGAACTTTTCTTAAATCCAAGCGATCTTTTCGTAAGCGTTTGCCCCCGATCCAATCGGGGGATCGAATTGATTATAAAAACATGAGTTTAATTAGTCGATTTATTAGTGAACAGGGAAAAATATTATCTAGACGAGTAAATAGATTGACCTTGAAACAACAACGATTAATTACTATTGCTATAAAACAAGCTCGTATTTTATCTTTGTTACCTTTTCTTAATAATGAGAAACAATTTGAAAGAACCGAGTCGACCACTAGAACTCCTAGTCTTAGAGCCAGAAAAAGATAGGTTTATTCTTTATTCACTTGAATTCAAACCCCCATCCGAACTCAAACGCGGATTGATATTTTGTTGGAAAAATCCAAGAATCCGGATTGAATTCTCGTGTCGTAAGAAAAAAAAGAAGAATCTGGGAAGAAGAAATTTTTTTATTGAACGTGTTGATTCATATTTATTTTGACTACTTTCTCATATTTTATCATATTCTATTCATTTTTATTCGACCTTCCCGGAGTTCATTCTCCGGGCAAATCCGTTTAACCGGCGGATTCCTTCCAACTTACTTCTTTTATGATCTCATTGGAAATCATATAAAGACAATTCCTATTTGATATAGCTATTTGTGCAAGTATTTTACGATTAAGAAGCAACCGTCTCTTGTACAGATCATTTATGAATCTACTATAACTATAGCATACCCCCCTTTCGCGAATTGCTGCATTTATTCGAGTGATCCACAAACGACGAAAATTTATTTTTTGCCTATCCCTATCCCGATGAGCCGAAACCAAAGCTCTTATTTTTTGTTGAGTAATAGTTCGAGTAAGTCTTGAATGAGCCCCCCGAAAGCTTGATGCAAATAAACGAATTTTTGTTCTACGTCTCCGAGCGATATATCCCCGTCTAATTCTGGTCATTGAATAAATGAAACTTTAACGAATAACTAATAGATTTCCTTTCTTTCAGTTATTCTTTTGCCCCTTTCCTAGTATATTAATAACAAAACGGATTTTTCCAATGTATAAACTAATAATTCCAATGGCTTTGGCTACTATAACCTTCCCAACCACAATTTTTCTTTTTTCTAGGCATTTCACCTCGAAATACGAAATTGTACTATATTAGGTATTAAAAAAGAAAAGTAATGATAAAGAAATAGTGGATTCCATCGTTTCTATGGTTACTTCTTAAACGGTGAGGTCTTCTCTATACACCGGAGCCTTTACTTCATTTAATCAATGTTATTGCTAACTTGTATAGTTCACATTCTTCAGCTCTACCCATGAATTATCCAGTAATAGGTCTTTCACAACGAGCTCTACCTATACAGTAACGGTATTTAATTATGAAGATTGGCTGGGTAGCTGACCCTGTTAGTCCGTTCTTGCAAGAGGGGTCTATGTTAACTAAGATTTCCTCCGCTTAATGGATAACCATTTGCTACCAATGGAGAATTCCTTCTCATCTTGAATTGAGGTGAGTGGATTTACACCAACAGAAACCATAAATTTCATACACAATAAAATAAAAGGGATATAATCGATTTTTAGATAGGAAATGTAGTTCGTTTTTCCGTTCTATACTATTTGATCATTGATATTCGAACATTGTTCTCTTTCCTTTGTTCTAGTTCATGATCTGAACGAGTCGCACATACACCCTAGTACATGTTCCTCGACGCTGAGGGCATCCCCGAAGCGCGGGGGATTTTGTGACATTTCTAATTGGCTGTCTTGTATTTCTAATAAGTTGTTTAATCGTTGGCATGTTGAATTATATACATAATGGGCTGGTTTAGATCGATCCTAACCGGATGATTATTAATTACTTTTATTCAATAGAATAATAAATAAAAGTCATAGAATATTAATATGAAACTCGGCAGGGTGAATTTCAGAATTGACGTGAAATCTAGGCTATTGTCATTCAACCGCTACAAGATCAACAATTCCATAAGCTTGGGCCTCTGTTGCTGACATAAAAACATCTCTTTCCATGTCTTCGGATACAACCCATAAGGGTTTGCCCGTTCTTTGTACATAAACCCTTGTCAGGGTTTCACGTAGTTTCAGCAGTTCTCCCACTTCCAGGACGAATTCTCCCGTTGCTACTTCAGAAAAAGAACCAGCAGGTTGATGGATCATTACCCTGATGATATAAGATAATAAAAGGTTTCTCTATTTTTCATGATGAGGGGAAGATACAAAGAAAGATAAAAGAATAACAAGAAAAAAAGATAGAA